TATATCGTATTAACAATCGAAAGATGGTCGAAAGAAAAAATCTTTATTTGACAGGGCTTCTTCCTATACCAATGAATTCCATTGGACCCAGCAATGATACACTGGAAGAATCTTTTGAGTCAACCAATATCAATAGGTTAATTGTTCCGCTCCTGTATCTTCCAAAAGGAAAAAAGATCTCTGAGAGCTCTTTCCTGGATCCGAAAGAGAGTAACAGATGGTCAGAACTTCATCTGGTTTCGAATCCTACTGAGAGGTCCACTAGAGATCGGAAATTGTTGAAGAAAGAACAAGATGTTTCTTTTGTTCTTTCTAGGCAATCGGAAAATAAAGAAATAGTAAATATATTCAATATAATTATGTATTTACAAAATACTGTCTCAATTCATCCTATTTCATCAAACCCGGGATGTGATATGGTTCCGAAGGATGAACTGGACAGTTCCAATAAGATTTCATTCTGGAACAAAAATCCACTTTTTGGTTTATTTCATCTATTCAATGACCGGAACAGGGAGGGATACACCTTACACCACGATTTTGAATCAGAAGAGATATTTCAAGAAATCGCAGATCTATTCACTCTATCAATAACTGAGCCGGATCTGGTGTATCATAAGGTATTTGCTTTTTCTATCGATTCCTTCGGATTGTATCAAAAACAATTCTTAAATGAGGTATTCAACTCCAGGGATGAATCGAAAAATAAATCTTTATTGGTTCTACCCCCGCTTTTTTATGAAGAGAATGATTCTTTTTATCGAAGGATCATAAAAAAATGGGTCCGGACCTCTTGCGGGAATGATTTGGAAGATCCAAAACCAAAACTAATGGAGGCAGTTAATCAATATAGATTGAGCCGAAATCAGATTCAAATCCAATATAGCACCTATAGGTACATAAGAAATGTATGGAATCGATTCTTTTTAATGAATCGATTCGATCGCAACTTCGAATATGGAATTCAAGGGTATCAAATAGAAAATGATACTCTGAATCATAGAACTATAATGAAATACACGATCAACCAACATTTCTCCAATTTGAAAAAGAGTAAGAACAAATGGTTCGATCCTCTTATTTTGATTTCTCGAACCGACAGATCCATGAATGGGGATCCTAATGCATATAGATACAAATGGTCCAATGAGAGCAAGAATTTCCAGGAACATTTGGACCATTTCATTTCTGAGCAGAATAGCCGTTTTCAAGTAGTGTTCGATCGATTACGTCTTAATCAATATTCGATTGATTGGTCTGAGGTTATCGACAAAAAAGATTTGTCTAAGCCACTTTTTTTCTTTTTGTACAAGTTTTTTCTCCTTTTGTCTAACTCACTTCCTTTTTTCTTTGTGAGTTTCGGTAGTATGCCGATTCATAGGTCCGAGATCCACACCTATGAATTGAAAGGTCCGAATGATCCCTTGTGTCAGCCGTTGTTAGAATCAATAGGTCTTCAAATCGTTCATTTGAAAAAAAGAAAACCCTTCTTATTGGATGACTATGATACTTCCCAAAAATCGAAATTATTGATCAATGGAGGAACAATATCACCATTTTTGTTCAATAAGATACCAAAGTGGATGATTGACTCATCCCATACGAGAAAGAATCGCAGGAAATCTTTTGATAACACGGATTCTTATTTTTCAATGAGATCCCACGATCAAGACAATTGGCTGAATCCCGTGAAACCTTTTCATAGAAGTTCATTGATATCCTCTTTTTATAAAGCAAATCGACTTCGATTCTTGAATAATCGATATAACTTCTCCTTCTATTGTAACAAAAGATTCCCCTTTTATGTGGAAAGGGCCGGTATCAATAATTATGATTGTACGTATGGACAATTCCTTAATATCTTGTTCATTCGCAACAAAATATTTTCTTTGTGCGGCGGGAAAAAAAAACATGCTTTTTTGGAGAGAGAGACTATTTTACCAATCGAGTTACAGGTATCTAACATATTGATACCTAACGATTTTCCGCAAAGTGGTGACGAAGGGTATAACTTGTCCAAATCTTTCCATTTTCCAATTCTATCCGATCCATTCGTTCGGAGAGCTATTTATTCGATCACAGACATTTCTGGAACACCTCTAACAGAGGAACAAATAGTCAATTTTGAAAGAAGTTATTGTCAACGTCTTTCAGATATGAATCTACCTGTTTCAGAAGGGAAGAACTCTCAGTATCTGAATTTGAATTCAAACATGGGTTTGATTCACACTCCATATTCTGAGAAATATTTACCATCCGAAAAGAGGAAAAACCGTAGTACTTGTCTAAAAAAATGCCTTGAGAAAGGGCAAATGTACAGAACCTTTCAACGAGATAGTGCTTTTTCAACTCTCTCAAAATGGAATCGATTCCAAAGATATATACCATGGTTCCTTACCTCGACAGGGTACAGATGTCTAAATTTCATATTTTTAGATACTTTTTCAAACCTATTGCCGATACTAAATAGAAGCCAAAAATTTGTATCCGTTTTTCATGATATTATGCATGGATCAGATATATCATGGCGAATTCTTCAGAAAAAATTGTGTCTTTCACAATGGAATCTGATAAGTAAGATTTCGAGTGAGTGTTTACAAAATTTTCTTCTGTCCGAAGAAATTACTCATCGAAATAATGAGTCACCATTGATATCGACACATCTGAGATCGCTAAATATTCGGGAGTTCCGCTATTCAATCCTTTTCCTTCTTCTTGTTGCTGGATATCTCGTTCATACACATCTTCTCTTTGTTTCTCGATTCTCTAGTGAGTTACAGACAGAGTTCGAAAGGGTCAAATCTTTGACGATTCCATCATACATGATTGAGTTGCGAAAACTTCTGGATAGGTATCCTACATCTGAACTTAATTCTTTCTGGTTAAAGAATCTCTTTCTAGTTGCTCTGGAACAATTAGGAAATTCTCTAGAAGAAAGACGAGGTGGCGGCAAGGGTGGTGGTCGTGGGGTCAAATCAATACGTTCTAAGAAGAAAGATTTTAATCTCATCGATCTCATAAGTATCATACCAAATCCCATCAATCGAATAGCTTTTTCGAGAAATACGAGACATTTAAGTCATACAAGTAAAGCGATCTATTCCTTGATAAGAAAAAGAAAAAACGTGAATGGGGATTGGATTGATGATAAAATAGAATCCTGGGTCTCGAGCAGTGGTTTGATTGATGATAAAGAAAGAGAATTCTTAGTTCAGTTCTCTACCTTAACGACAGAAAAAAGGATTGATCAAATTCTATTGAGTCTGACTCATAGTGATCATTTATCAAAGAATAACTCGGGTTATCAAATGATTGAACAACCGGGAACAATTTACTTACAATATTTAATTGACATTCATAAAAAGTATCTAATGAATTATGAGTTCAATACATCCTGCTTAGCAGAAAGACGGATATTCCTTGCTCATTATCAGACAATAACTTATTCACAAACTGCATGTGGGGCTAGTAGTTTTGATTTCCCATCGCATGGGAAACCTTTTTCGCTCCGCTTAGCCCTAACCCCTCCTAGGGGTATTTTAGTGATAGGTTCTATAGGAACTGGCCGATCCTATTTGGTCAAATACCTAGCGAAAAACTCCTATGTTCCTTTCATTACAGTAGTTCTGAACAAGTTCCTGGAGACCAATCCTAAGGATTGGGGTATTGATGATAGTGAGGAGGATGTTTTCGATACTGATGATAGTGATGATAGTGACAATATTGATGATAGTGACAATATTGATGATTATGACAATCTCGACCGTGACCTTGATACGGAGCTGAAGTTTCTAACTATGATGAGTGCACTACCTATGGATATGATGCCGGAAATAGACCGATTTTATATCACCCTTCAATTCGAATTAGCAAAAGCAATGTCTCCTTGCATAATATGGATTCCAAACATTCATGATCTGGATATGACTGAGTCGAATGACTTATCCCTCGGTCTATTAGTGAACTATCTCTCCAAGAATTGTGAAAGATGTTCCACTAAAAATATTCTTGTTATTGCTTCGACTCATATTCCCCAAAAAGTAGATCCCGCTCTAATAGCTCCGAATAAATTAAATACATGCATTAAGATACGAAGGCTTCTTATTCCACAACAACGAAAGCACTTTTTCACTCTTTCATATACTAGGGGATTTCACTTGGAAAAGAAAATGTTCCATATTAATGGATTGGGGTCCATAACTATGGGTTCCAATGTACGAGATCTTGTAGCACTTACCAATGAGGCCCTATCGATTAGTATTATACAAAAGAAATCCATTATAGACACTAATATAATTAGATCTGCTCTTCATAGACAGACTTGGGATTTGCGATCTCAGGTAAGATCGGTTCAGGATCATGGGATCCTTTTCTATCAGATAGGAAGGGCTGTTTCACAAAATGTACTTCTAAGTAATTGCTCCATAGATCCTATATCCATCTATATGAAGAAGAAATCATGTAACGAGGGGGATTCTTATTTGTACAAATGGTACTTCGAACTGGGAACGAGCATGAAGAAATTAACAATACTTCTTTATCTTTTGAGTTGTTCTGCCGGATCGGTCGCTCAAGACCTTTGGTCTCCACCCGGACCTTATGAAAAAAATGGGATCACTTCTTATGGACTCGTTGAGAATGATTCTGATCTAGTTCATGGCCTATTAGAAGTAGAAAGCGCTCTGGTGGGATCCTCACGGACAGAAAAAGATTGCAGTCAGTTTGATAATGATCGAATGACATTGCTTCTTCGGCCCGAACCAAGGAATCCTTTAAATATGATTCAAAATGGATCTAGTTCCATCGTTGATCAGAAATTTCTCTATGAAAAATATGAATATGAATCGGAGTTTGAAGAAGGGGAAGGAGTCCTTGACCCGCAACAGATAGAAGAGGAGTTATTCAACCACATAGTTTGGGCTCCTAGAATATGGCGCCCTTGGGGCTTTCTATTTGATTGTATCGAAAGGCCCAATGAATTGGGATTTCCCTATTGGGCA